TAAATTTTTTTTGAAATGCTTTTTCTATTTTTTTTCTAGAATGTCTAATATCTTTTTTACATCTTCTATGTGAAAATGTTCAATTTTGATAAGGTCTTCTTGACTGTTATTCAAAAGGTCCAATAATGTATGTATATTGGACTTTTTGAGACAATTATAGATTCTGGGAGGCAATTCTAATTGGTCAATAAAAATATATTGAAATGCTAGTTCTTTTTTTTTTTTTCTTAGGTTAACTAATCTATTATGAAAAGGAAAAAGGGGTAAAGTAACTTGATGTTGATTGTTCTCTAAATAGAACGTTTCTTCTTCTACATGTAGAAAAGGAATAAATAAATTAATCAAATTCCGGGAGGCTTCATGAAGCGCTTCTTTAGGAGTTAAACTTCCATTTGTCCATATTTCGAGAAAAAGAATCTCTTGTTTTTCATTCCCATTCCCATAAGAATGAATACTATGATTCGCGTTTTGAACAGGCATGAATACAGCATCTATAGGATAACTTCGGTCTTCAAAGTTATTTGACATTTTTAAACTATATCCGCGATTCCTCTCGATTCTTAATTCAATACACAAATCTATTGGTTCCGTTAAGGTAGCTATATGCTGTGTATTATCAATGATTTCCACGGAGGGCGGTAAAATTATGTCTCGAGCAGTTATATATCCGGGACCTTGGACACAAATAAGCGCGTTGCGCGTTCCATATAGATTACTTCTTAATACAATCTCGTTCAAATTCATTAAAATTTCATGTACTGATTCTTGAATACCTATTATGTTAGAATAGTCATGTGGTATGTTCTCAGATTTTGCACGTGTAATACATGTTCCTTCTATTTCGCCAAGTAAAGCTCTTCGCATCGCAATGCCTATTGTGTCGGCTTGACCTTTCATAAGTGGAGACAGAATAAAGCGTCCATAATAAAGACGCTTACTGTCTTTTCTTGATTCAACACACTTCCACTGTAGTGTCCGAGTAGATACTTTGACTTTCTCTCGAACCATAGTAATTTTATTTGATCAGATCATTGAATCGTTTATTTCTCTTGAAACCCTTTCAGCCTTTATTTAGTTCTATACACGTCTTTTTTTAGGGGGTCTACAACCATTATGTGGCATAGGGGTTACATCTCGTACGAAACTTAAAAGTATACCGCTTCTACGAATAGCTCGTAATGCTGCATCTCTTCCCAGTCCAGGGCCTTTTATCCTTACTTCAGCTCGTTGCATACCTTGATCCACGACTGCTCGAATAGCATTTCCTGCTGCGGTTTGAGCAGCAAAAGGTGTTCCTCTTCTTGTACCCCTGAATCCACAAGTACCCGCGGAGGACCAAGAAATCACCCGACCCCGTACATCTGTAACGGTCACAATGGTATTGTTGAAACTTGCTTGAACATGAATAACTCCCTTTGGTATTCTACGTACATTTTTACGTGAACCACTACGTGTATTTTTACGCGAACCAATTCTTAATATAGGTTTTGCCATATTTTTTCATTTCACAAGAAATATATGGATATATCCATTTCATGTCAAAACGGACCTTTTTTTGCCAGCTCCTTGGAAATGCCTTTTCCTTTCCTTTAGTAAGCTTATCCTTGTCTTTGTTTATGCCTCGGGTTGGAACAAATTACTATAATTCGTCCCCTCCTACGGATTAGTCGACACTTTTCACAAATTTTACGAACGGAAGCCCTTATTTTCATAGTTGTTAGTCCTTAATTCTCTGAATATACTTATTGTTTTGTTGGACGAAAAAAAGGTTTCTTGATATTTTTGAATCTTGAATTGTATCTTCGTGAAAGGAAGGTTGAAATTGAAAAAAAACCACTTACTCATTTGAATCCTTGTTATGGAGTCTAGAAAATGGCTGTCCCCTGATTAACTTAATACCTAAGAACTTACTAAAATTTTTACCTTTTTCTCCTCCTCCTATTTTTCTCCTCCTCCTATAGGTATACCTATACAAAAATACGTCGAATCCTTTCAGAAGCATGACCTAAAATCAAACAAATCTTTAGTATCTAAACAAAACCGAACCATGCCGTTTGGAAGTGATTCAGAAAGAAAACTTTCATTTCAGAAAGAAAACTTTCATTAATTCATTTTTTTTTAATTTCATTCGAAGTAAAACATTCTAAATTTTTTTAGCAGGGGCGGTATTACACAATCCCCTCTTTTTTTTCACAAATGGTAAGTTCCGGATATCCAATTTTTATCTTAGAAGGATTACCATATATAACACAAAATTTCTCCGCCGATTCTTTTTAGTCGAGCTTCGCGGTCTGTCATTATACCTTGAGAAGTAGAAAGGATTACAATTCCTATTCCGCCTAAAATTCGTGGAATTCGTTGAGAGTTAGAATAGATTCGTAGACCCGGTCGACTTATTCTCTTTAAATTTAAAATCGTTTTATAGGATTCTTTCTTATTTCGTCTATGTCTTAGGGTTAAAATCAAAAAATATTGGTTGTTTTCGCGATGTTTCCTTACGTTTTCGATAAAACCCTCTCGTAAAAGTATTTTAACAATGCTTTCGGTGATGTTAGTCGATCCTATCCGAACTGTTCCTTTTCTATTCATGTCAGCATTTCGTATAGAGGTTATTATATCAGCAATAGTGTCTTTCCCCATGATAAGTTAAAATTCCTTAATTGTTCTATAATTTTTATATAATCAACATGTTTTTTTTTCTTTGATTTCTATTTTTTCTTTTATTTATATAGATATAGACAAATTATATATTAATATATGAATTAAATTATTAATATTTTATTATGTAAGGGTATATGCGTGATACACAATCTATTAATTAATTTTATTTCAATACCATTTTTTTAATCCTATTCTATACTAACTATCGATATTTAAGTCTTATAATACCTCAGGAGCTAATGAAACTATTTTAGTAAAGTTTAATTGTCTCAATTCCCGTGGGATCGCCCCAAAAACTCGAGTTCCTTTTGGATTTCCTTCTTGATCAATGACAACTGCGGCGTTGTCATCATATCGTATTATCGTCCCATTGTTACGTTTGAGTTCTTTACAAGTCCGTACAATTACAGCTCTGATCACTTCTGATCTTTCTAGAGGAGTATTTGGTATTGCTTCCTTGATTACAGCAACGATAACGTCACCAATATGAGCATATCGGCGATTACTAGCTCCTATTATTCGAATACACATCAATTCCCGAGCCCCGCTGTTGTCTGCTACATTCAAATAGGTTTGTGGTTGAATCATATCATTTTTTTTGTATCTCTTCTTTTAATACAAAGGACGAAGTAAAAAAATATTGTTTGTCAAAAAAAGAAAACTTATAATCTTTTTATCCTTAAATGTTATTTAGCTTTTTCATTCTATATTCCTATTCAGAAATAATGAATTGGGTTTTTATAGGCATTTTTGATGCCGCTATTGAAATAGCTTTTCTGGCTATATTTTCGGGTACACCACCCATTTCATAAAGTATTTTACCTGGTTTAACCACAGCTACCCAATACTCTGGGGATCCTTTCCCAGAACCCATACGGGTTTCCGCGGGTCTTACTGTAACTGGTTTGTCTGGAAATATACGTACCCAAATTTTTCCACCGCGTCGTACATTTCGTGTCATTGCTCGTCGCCCCGCTTCTATTTGTCTAGATGTGATCCAAGCGGGTTCAAGTGTTTGAAGAGCATATCTACCAAAACAAATACGATTCCCACGAGAAGATATTCCTTTTAGTCTTCCTCGATGTTGTTTACGAAATCTGGTTCTTTTTGGGTTATAGTTGATGGGTTTTTTCTAAATTAGCAATTCCATCTCTACTACAGAACTGAACGTGAGAGTTTCTTCTCATCCAGCTCCTCGCGAATAAAAGGACTCAAAAAGTTTGTATTAAGATATAGATGTAGTTAATGATTAATCCTATTAATCATTAATCATGGTATTTTTTGAAATTTCATCTGATCTCTTCTAAATTTGTGTATGTCTTTGGACTACAAGATGAATTTTATTTATATTAAAAAAAAAAAGAACGTAATATCATCATCTCGAATGTACTTTTTGTTAAAGTTCGAATATTCTAACAAATCCTTATTTTATTTTATCTTTTTCATTTTTTTTTTTTCGTATTTTATTACTTTTTTTTCTTTGAAAAAAAAGTTTTCGCTGGCGAATATTTACTCTTTTAATATCTATTTGATAATATCTATTTAAGTTTGATGTTTATCCCGTGAGATCTCAGAATCAAAATTAGAATAGATAATAACGTTTCTGGTTTATTCCGCCATCCTGTCCAATGAATTACTAAGATTTCTTTTTTACTAGAATCCTCTATATTCATGGGTTCCGTCGTTCCCATCGCTTCTTGATTAATCATTAGGCCTGAATTCTACAATGGAGCTCTTACATGAAATTTTGAATTTCATTTTTTAATTTGTTTTTGAGTCAATTTTCTCAGTTTTTATTGGCTCAAGGCTCTTCATTTTTTGTTTTCGGAACAGATTTATCTAATTATTATGAATGAATCTGTATTGATGCTTTATTACATTGCTTTTCTTACAGTGACCTCATAGACTTTCCAAATTGGAATCATATATCATTAATATTCAATTTTTTCTCTCTTTCTTTCATCCTTCCATTTATCCGCATACTTTTCGATTCCCTTTCATAACTTAATAATCATATTTCTTTATTTATTTTTTTTTTATTCAGTTGCTACAACGATATGATAAGCCTATCATATCTTGACTGATTTTTTTTTGATTCCAGATAATGCGAAGCAATGAGTTGCTTAGGTTATTTATTAATGCTATAGTTATTTAGTTGCTCTCATAGGTAAGTTCTTTTTTCTTTTTTTTATCTTAATCTAATTGAATCCTAAACCAACGAGTCACACACTAAGCATAGCAATTATATCAAAGAAGTTTTGATGGAAATTTTTATTCAACCTTATAGAATTGCTGATTTTTTTCTTAAACATAAAAAAGAAGACTGCAATTTTTTTATT